AATGAAGTGCCTGATTAAAGGGTTACCTTGATAGGGTAAATCAAGTAGCAGCTGGTTACCTTCATTATAATTAATAGAATTGAACTATCTCTAAAAATTTCAAAAACTTTTGTGCCCCATACACCAAATTATAACTTAAAGAAAGATAAGCTAAATAAGCTACTGGGTTCATACCCCATTTATAGGGGTTAAACCCCCTTCTCTCTAATGATTAATAACCCCACTAAATTTTTATTTTTATTAACTCTAATAGGAGGAACCTTGATTTCTACTTCGGCTAATTCATGATTTGGCGCATGAATGGGGTTAGAAATTAACCTACTTTCTTTTATCCCTTTAATAACTAATTCAAAAAATTTATTTTCAACAGAAGCTTCATTAAAATATTTCCTAGTTCAGGCATTAGCCTCAGCAACCCTACTATTTTCCGTAATTTTGGGGTCTCTGTTAATTAACCCTGCCCTGACTAACTCGAGATTTTCAACAAGATTAAATATCCTAATTAGCAGTTCTCTACTCCTAAAAATGGGAGCAGCCCCCTTCCATTTCTGGTTCCCAGGGGTCATAGAAGGATTAAATTGAATAAATGGCCTTATACTCCTAACTTGACAAAAAATTGCCCCTTTAATACTAATCTCTTACACGCTAAAGTTAGACATTTTCTTTTCTTTAATCATCATGCTTTCTGTAATTATTGGGTCATTAGGAGGGCTCAATCAAACCTCAATCCGAAAAATCTTAGCCTACTCCTCTATTAACCACTTAGGTTGACTTTTAGCTGCTATAGCAGCAGGGGAAAGAATCTGGGGAATCTATTTCGTAATCTATTCTTTCCTTTCTTTCGCTATCATTTTCATAATGAATGCCTTCAAATTAATACATGTAAATCAAATTTTTTCACTAAACACTATCAACCCTGTCAATAAATTTGCATTTTTCATTACTTTGCTATCTCTTGGGGGACTCCCCCCTTTTCTTGGGTTTATACCCAAGTGGCTAGTCATTCAAAACATAGTAACGTTAGGAAATCTATTTACTGTCACCATTATAGTAGTAACAACTCTAATAACGTTATTTTACTATCTTCGAACGACATTTGGGGCCTTTATATTAACGTACTCAGAAATTTTATGAAACTCTCCTTCGGCGGCAAATAATAATACTCATAATTTCGCCTTACTTCTATCAATTTTATCAACCTTCGGCCTTTTAATCATTTCTATCATTTTTAGCACTCTATAAATAGCCTTAAGGCTTTAAGTTAATTAAACTAATAGCCTTCAAAGCTGTCAATAAAGCTAAAAATTTTTTAAGCCTTAGTAGAAATCTACTCCTTTAGAATTGCAGTCTAATATCATCATTGACTATAAAGCCCTAAAGTGGTAGAAGAGGTTGCCCCTCCTAAATAAATTTACAATCTATTGCCTAACATCTCAGCCATTCTACCGCGACAATGACTATTTTCAACAAACCATAAAGACATTGGAACTCTTTATTTTATCTTCGGAGCTTGATCAGGAATAGTGGGTACATCATTAAGTTTATTAATTCGAGCTGAACTTGGCCAACCAGGCTCTCTAATTGGTGATGACCAAATCTATAACGTAATCGTTACCGCTCATGCTTTTGTTATAATTTTTTTTATAGTAATACCTATCATAATCGGAGGATTCGGGAATTGGCTTGTACCTTTAATGTTAGGTGCCCCCGATATAGCCTTCCCACGAATAAATAACATAAGTTTCTGGCTTCTTCCCCCCTCCTTAACCCTACTTTTAGCTAGTAGCTTAGTGGAAAATGGGGCTGGAACAGGTTGAACCGTTTACCCCCCTCTTTCTGCAGGAATTGCCCATGCCGGTTCATCTGTAGATATGGCCATTTTTTCATTACATTTAGCGGGAGTTTCCTCAATTTTAGGGGCTGTAAATTTCATTACCACTGTCATTAACATACGATCACCAGGAATGACTTTAGACCGTATACCCCTATTTGTTTGAGCCGTTGTAATCACAGCTGTCCTTCTTTTACTGTCCCTTCCTGTTCTAGCAGGAGCAATTACTATATTATTGACTGATCGAAATTTAAATACCTCTTTCTTTGATCCAGCTGGGGGAGGGGACCCTATTTTATACCAACATTTATTTTGATTTTTTGGGCATCCAGAAGTCTACATTTTAATTTTACCAGGCTTTGGGCTAATTTCTCACATTATTAGCCAAGAAAGAGGAAAGAAGGAAGCCTTCGGTACATTAGGTATAATTTACGCAATACTCTCTATTGGTCTATTAGGATTTGTAGTTTGAGCTCATCATATATTCACGGTAGGAATAGATGTAGACACCCGAGCTTATTTTACCTCTGCTACTATAATTATTGCTGTCCCTACAGGAATCAAAATTTTCAGATGGCTAGCTACACTCCACGGGTCTCAACTAACCTACAGACCCGCCCTATTATGAGCGTTAGGATTCGTATTTCTATTTACTATCGGTGGTTTGACAGGAGTAGTTCTAGCTAATTCTTCAGTTGACATCATTTTACACGACACCTACTATGTTGTTGCCCACTTCCATTATGTGTTATCTATAGGAGCTGTGTTTGCCATTATAGCGGGTTTCATTCAATGATACCCGCTATTCACCGGATTAACAATAAACCCTCACTGACTAAAAATTCAATTCTGTGTCATATTTTTAGGTGTAAATTTAACCTTTTTCCCCCAACATTTCTTGGGACTAGCCGGCATGCCTCGACGGTACTCTGACTACCCAGACGCTTACACATCTTGAAATGTAGTATCTTCAATTGGCTCTTCAATCTCTTTTATTGGAGTATTATTCTTCCTCTTTATTATTTGAGAAAGCATAATTACTAACCGAGTTGCCCTATTCCCCCTTCAGATAACTACATCAATTGAATGGTACCAAAACCTGCCGCCAGCCGAACATAGCTATTCCGAACTACCTATGCTCTCAGGATTCTAATATGGCAGATAAGTGCAATGGATTTAAGCTCCATATATAAAGGCCTATACCTTTTGTTAGAAAAAAATGGCAACATGAGCAAACCTAAGTCTCCAAGACAGAGCATCCCCCTTAATAGAACAATTAACCTTTTTCCATGATCATGCAATACTAATTTTAATCTTAATTACAACTTTAGTTAGATATATTTTATCTACACTATTTTTCAATTCAAATATCGACCGCTATCTTTTAGATGGCCAAACCATCGAAGTAGTTTGAACCATTTTACCCGCTGTAACTTTACTTTTCATTGCCCTACCTTCTTTACGATTATTGTATTTATTAGATGAAGTAAATAGACCTTCCATTACTTTAAAAACTATCGGCCATCAATGATACTGAAGCTACGAATATTCAGATTTTGGCCAAGTAGAATTTGACTCCTATATAATCCCTTATAATGAAATAGAATCTGATGGATTCCGCTTACTTGACGTTGACAACCGAGCTGTGTTACCTATAAATACCCAAATTCGGATACTAGTCACAGCTGCTGATGTACTTCATTCATGAACTGTACCAGCTTTGGGGGTTAAAATCGATGCCACCCCGGGCCGATTAAATCAAACTAGTTTTCTGATGAGCCGACCTGGGCTATTCTTTGGTCAATGTTCAGAAATCTGTGGGGCTAACCATAGATTCATACCTATTGTAATTGAAAGAGTACCCACAAGCATTTTTATTAACTGAATTACATCTTTAAGAGAAGCTTCATCAGATGACTGAAAGCAAGTAATGGTCTCTTAAACCATTTTATAGTAAAATCGCACTTACTTCTGATGAAAAGAATTAGTTAAATGTAACCTTAGTATGTCATGCTAAAATTACTAGTCTTAATCTAGTATTCTTTGATTCCTCAAATAGCCCCTATTAGCTGATTAACCTTGTTTATTGCTTTTTCGTTAATTTTACTAGTTTTTAATTTCGTAAACTACTATTCCTTCTTACCAGTGTCCCCCAAAATTGCACGACCTACAATCGCAAGCTCGCCAATAAACTGAAAATGATAACAAACTTATTTTCTGTATTTGACCCCTCAACAAGTGTAATAAATTTATCCCTTAACTGAATTAGAACAATCTTAGGGTTAACCCTCATTCCTACAACCTACTGATTTATGCCCTCACGGTACACATTAATTTGAAACAAAATTCTTCTAACCCTACACAATGAATTCAAAACCCTTTTAGGGCCAACTGGTCATGCCGGAAGTTCCTTCATATTTATCTCATTATTTTCTTTAATTTTATTCAATAATTTCTTAGGGCTATTCCCCTACGTTTTTACAAGTTCAAGTCATTTAACTTTAACGTTAGCCTTAGCTCTGCCTTTGTGACTAAGATTCATAATCTACGGGTGAATTAACCATACTCAACATATGTTTGCCCATCTCGTACCCCAGGGTACCCCCGCCGTACTGATGCCTTTCATGGTCTGCATCGAAACAATTAGAAATATCATTCGACCAGGGACTTTAGCTGTTCGGTTAGCTGCTAATATAATTGCTGGACACTTACTATTAACACTTTTAGGGAATACCGGACCTTCTCTCTCCTACTCCATTCTATCTTTATTAATCGTAGCTCAAATTGCCTTACTAGTCTTAGAATCTGCCGTAGCCATCATCCAATCTTACGTATTTGCAGTTTTAAGAACTTTATACTCTAGAGAAGTTAACTAATGTCAACACACGCTAATCACCCATACCATTTAGTAGACCAAAGACCTTGACCTCTAACAGGAGCCATTGGGGCCCTTGTAACCGTCTCAGGCCTGTTAAGATGATTTCATCAATACAGTACTAACCTTTTATTTTTAGGACTGACAATCACAAGTTTAACGATATTCCAATGATGGCGAGATGTCACGCGTGAGGGAACCTTTCAAGGGCTTCACACTTACCCTGTCACTTTAGGTCTCCGTTGAGGTATAATCCTTTTCATTGTTTCAGAAATTTTCTTCTTTTTGTCCTTCTTCTGAGCATTTTTCCACAGTAGACTTGCCCCCACTCCGGAATTAGGAGTTGTATGGCCCCCAGCCGGGATTACCCCCTTTAACCCCCTCCAAATTCCTCTGTTGAATACTGCTATTCTTTTAGCATCAGGAGTCACTGTAACCTGAGCCCACCATAGCTTAATAGAAGGAAACCATTCACAAACCCTTCAAGGGTTATTTTTCACTGTAGTTTTAGGGGTATATTTCTCCATCCTACAGGCATACGAATACATCGAAGCACCATTCACTATTGCTGATGCAGTCTATGGATCAACATTCTACGTAGCGACGGGGTTCCACGGTCTTCATGTAATTATTGGGACAACTTTCCTTTTAGTTTGTTTAGTCCGGCATGCCTTATCTCACTTTTCTGTACACCACCATTTCGGATTCGAAGCCGCCGCATGATACTGGCACTTCGTAGATGTTGTATGATTATTCTTATATATTTCAATTTATTGATGAGGTAGTTAATTTATTTAGTATAATAGTATATTTGACTTCCAATCAGAAGGTCTAAACTTAGTTTAGAATAAATAATTCTAATTATTTCAATTATCGCCTCAATCCTTGTCACCATTGTAGTAATCGTTATATCTCTAGCATCCCTTTTATCTAAAAAGACAATCACCGATCGAGAAAAAAGATCACCGTTTGAGTGTGGGTTTGACCCAAAGAGTTCATCCCGGCTCCCCTTCTCCCTCCGATTCTTCCTGATCGCCGTAATTTTCTTAATCTTCGATGTCGAAATTGCTCTTCTCCTTCCAATAATTATTGTTCTTCCCCTATCCAACCTATCTACCTGAATAATAGTAAGATTCTTTTTCTTACTGATCCTATTAATTGGACTCTACCACGAGTGGAATCAAGGAGCCTTGAACTGAGCTAGCTAGGACTGTAGTTAAGTATAACATTTGGTTTGCATCCAAAAAGTATTGAGATTCAATCTGTCTTAGAATAAGAAGCGATTAATTGCAGTCAGTTTCGACCTGGCCTTAGGTAAACATTACCCTCATTCTCCTATTTTAATTAATTGAAGCCAAAAAGAGGCGTATCACTGTTAATGATATAACTGGAGTTATCTTCCAATTAAAGAAATGAGTGGTTCAAGAAAAAGCTGCTAACTTTTTTCTTTAACGGTTAAACTCCGTTTACATTTCTATTTATATAGTTTAAACAAAACATTACATTTTCACTGTAAAAATAAAAATTTATTTTTTATAAATACCTAAAGACTAATACAGTCTCTTTAACATCTTCAGTGTCACGCTCTATATAAGCTATTTAAGTATAAAGATAATATAAATAATAAAATCACTAACCACAAAATAAATCTAATTAAATAAGTTTTCAAGTCATTATTTTGTCACCCCTGGCTAAACTTAGCCCACTTTATCAGCGTAGAATAAATACCCTGAGCCCCAAAATACTCACTTCAACCATGATCAAATGACTTACTCACTAAACCCCCAAGCTCTAAAGGCTGCTTACTAACCCCATACGTACTAATAAAAGGCAAGAATCACATAGAACCCATAAAACTTGTTAAAAAATGGAAACGTAATGTTTGTAACTTATAACTTAAGGAAAACTTAGCTAACTCATAACCCAGTCAACCCCCTAAGACTCTTACACTCAGAGCTAATGTCTTTAAAAACAAAGGCAAACAAATCATTGAAGGAGTGGGAAACAAAGTTCAACTTAATAAGCTCCCCCCTAAAACGGCCATAAAAGATAAAGTCATCATCCCACGTAGCATAACTCAACCCTCATCATTCAACGGATGTAAACTAAATGTGTTAAAATCCCCTCTCATGGTATAATAAACCAAGCGTAAAGAATAACAAACTGTCAATCCAGTAGAAAAAAAATAAAGAATAAAACTAAACACATTTATGTAACTTAAAGAAGCAACTTCCAAAATTAAATCCTTTGAATAAAACCCTGCTAAAAAGGGGGTTCCACACAATGCCAAATTTGATAAATTAAAACATGACGCAGTCAAAGGCATCTGAACCACTAACCCCCCTATAAACCGAATATCTTGGCTATCCTTTATATTGTGAATAATTGCCCCTGCACACATAAACAGCAAAGCCTTAAACAGTGCATGTGTTAGTAAATGAAAAAATGCCAACTTAGGAAAACCCATAGCTAAAATTCTCATTATCAAACCTAATTGACTCAAAGTAGACAGAGCAATAATTTTTTTTAAATCAAATTCAAAATTAGCCCCTAAACCTGCCATAAATATAGTCAAACCTGCAAACAACAACAAAAAAGATCCCAACGCCGTTCCTGCTAGTAAACAATTAAATCGGATTAATAAATAAATACCCGCCGTTACCAGAGTCGAGGAATGAACTAACGCTGACACTGGGGTAGGAGCCGCTATAGCTGCTGGAAGTCAAGAAGAAAACGGAATCTGAGCTCTTTTAGTTATCGCTGCCAATAAAACTAAAGCCCCAATAATCTGTATCTCAATAGTCGAAGATCTACAATCTAAATAAAAAATATAATTTCATCTACCAAAATTTAATATTCAAGCAATAGCCATCAACAAAGCAACATCACCAATTCGGTTGGATAAAGCCGTTAATATGCCAGCATTATAAGATTTTACATTCTGATAATAAATAACTAACAAGTAAGACACTAACCCTAAACCATCCCAACCCAACAAGATTCTAATCAAATTAGGACTAATAATTAAAAACATCATAGATAAAACGAACATGAGTACTAACAAAATAAAACGATTGAGATTAAGGTCTCCTGCCATATACTCCTGGCTGTAAAAAATTACTAAAGAAGAAATAAATAAAACAAACCCCATAAAAATTAATGACATTCAATCAAATAAAAATGTTATAACAATATTGCCAGAATTTATTGACAATACTTCCCATTCAATAAAATAAACTTGATCGAACATCAAAAAGTAAAACCCAATTGTAACCAAACTAATTGCTAAAATAAACAAAACCACAAAACTAATCAAACAAATTGACAAAGACTGTAACACGATCTAAGACAAAACAATTCGTATCCCTGACACCACAAATCAGAATTTTAATTAAACTACTTAAATTTTTTTTTATTATAGCCACAGCATACAAGGCTCACTCTTTAAGATTAATAAATTCAAAGGGAATCAATGCAAGAACAATAATAGGTACTCACGTGAATAGCCCATTGAACAAGAATAAACCCCAGAATAAATCTTACCGTGCTGACTGTATGAATAAATATACAAAGTATACGCAGCTCTAAAAAAAGACAGAAAACTTAACATTAATATAGAAACCCAAGATCAGGCCACCAAACTATTCAATAAACTAATTTCACTCAACAAATTCAATGAAGGAGGGGCAGCCATATTACAGGATCTTAAAAGAAATCACCACAATGTCATTCTTGGCATAAAATTCATCAACCCCTTATTAATCAATAAACTACGACTCCCCAAACGCTCATAGGAAATATTAGCTAAACAAAATAAACCGGATGAACACAACCCATGGGCAATTATCAACAAAAATGAACCACAAAAACCCCAATAAGTTATAGTCATCAAGCCCCCCAATACAATCCCCATATGAGCGACTGAAGAGTAAGCAATTAAAGCCTTAAGATCTGTCTGACGCAAACACATCAAACTTACTAAAACACCACCGACTAATCTAACACCAACTCAAATAAAATTAAATCTCAAGCCAGCTAAAGAAAGGATTTTAAACACCCGTAATAACCCATAACCCCCTAATTTCAACAACACACCTGCTAAAATTATTGAACCCGATACAGGGGCCTCAACATGAGCCTTAGGCAATCATAGATGAACCAAAAATATAGGTATTTTGACCAAAAAAGCAAAAATTAAACATAAATAAAACCAAAAATAAGAAATGTTTATTGAATTTAACAAAGAAAAATACAAAGAATTATTAGACTGATAAATATAAAAAATACCAACTAACAAAGGTAAAGAAGCTAACAAAGTATAAAACAATAAATAAACTCCCGCCTGCAGCCGCTCAGGTTGATACCCCCAACCTAAAATCAAAAACATAGTAGGGATCAAGCTTCTTTCAAAAAACAAATAAAATATAAATAAATTAGTAGTACTAAATGTGCAATACAATAAAATTAATAAAGACAAAATTATTAATAAAAAAAATCCGGAATAATTATTGGCTCGAATGACGGACTCTCTGGCAGTGATCATAAGTACACAAATTCAGAAACTAAGCAAAATTAACCCAAAAGAAATCACATCACATCCCATAAAATAAGAAATATTACCTGGAATTCTTGTGAAAGCAACAGATCCTATAAACAAAAAAGTTAATAAAAATAAAATAGATTGAACCACTCATCATATATTTTGTATAAAACATAGGGGGATCACAAAAATTAGAGATATTAATAACTTTAACATTGTAAAATTCCAAATGACTGAAAATAATCATTACCATGGGTACGAATTATAGAAACCAAAATCGAAAGCCCTAAAGCCCCCTCACACACAGAAAACGTCAAAAACACTATGGCAAAAAATAACTCATAATTAATTAAATTTAAATAAATAAACAAAATTAAAAATAATCTAAGTACAATGAACTCCAAACTTAACAAAGTTAGCAAAAGATGCTTACGTTTAGAAGTAAATACCCAAGCCCCAGACATAAACATAAAAATAGGCAATCCTCAATATAAAGATGTTAACATTAGTTTTAATAGTTTAAAATAAAACATTGGTCTTGTAAATCAAAATTAAGGTCTATCCTTTTAAAACTCAGAGAAAAGGAATACCCCTATCAATAGTCTCCAAAACTAATATTTTAATTAAACTATTCTCTGTATTTGTCAATTAATTTTTATTTTCTACAGAATCTGCACCACCATCGTATTTACACAAATAACACACCCCCTTGCTATAGGTATAATACTACTTGTACAAACTGTTTTTGTAAGAATTCTGACAGGTCTAATAACTCAAAGATTTTGGTTTTCCTATGTTCTATTCCTAGTATTCCTAGGAGGCCTCCTAGTTTTATTTATTTATGTCACTAGACTTGCTTCAAACGAAATATTTTCAATATCTATAAAAATATTGATCCCTTTAATTATCGGGAGAGCTAGCCTTCTACTCACCCTAATAATTTTAGACTCATCTCTTACAGCCACAAGAATCAGAAACTTTGAAAGTTTAAATATTTTTAACATCTCCTCATACCAAGAAGAATCAATAAATTCATTAACTAAGCTTTATAACGGGCCAACCAGACTAATTACATTAACCTTAGTCCTATACCTGTTCTTAGCTCTAATTGCCGTAGTAAAAATTACTAAAATTAATCAAGGTCCCCTCCGTCAAAGAAACTAATGAATAAACCATTACGAACAAGACACCCTTTATTTAAAATTGCCAACAGAGCAGTTGTGGATCTTCCTACCCCATCTAATATTTCATCCTGATGAAATTTCGGGTCATTACTTGGGCTATGTTTAGTGATCCAAATTGCCACTGGCTTATTTTTAGCCATACATTACACTGCACACATCGATTTAGCCTTTAACAGAGTAGCTCACATTTGCCGGGACGTAAACTACGGATGACTTCTTCGAACCCTTCACGCAAACGGAGCCTCATTCTTTTTCATTTGTATTTACTTACACATCGGACGTGGTATATACTACGGATCATACATGTATCTACATACTTGAATAATCGGAGTAATTATTTTATTCCTAGTTATAGGAACTGCTTTTATAGGCTACGTCCTACCATGGGGACAAATATCCTTCTGAGGAGCAACCGTCATTACCAACCTCCTATCTGCGGTACCTTACCTAGGAATTGACTTGGTTCAATGAGTATGAGGGGGTTTCGCCGTGGATAACGCCACTCTAACACGATTCTTCACTATTCACTTTCTTTTACCTTTTATTGTTGCTGCAGCAACAATAATCCATCTACTTTTCCTGCACCAAACAGGGTCCAATAACCCCTTAGGAGTAAATAGAGATACAGATAAAATCCCTTTCCATCCCTACTTTACTTTCAAGGATATCGTCGGATTTTTAGTTTTAGTAATAACATTAACTGTCCTAACCCTATTAGACCCTTATCTGCTAGGAGACCCTGATAATTTCACACCCGCCAACCCTCTAGTCACGCCAGTACATATTCAACCCGAATGATATTTTCTGTTTGCTTACGCCATTTTACGGTCAATCCCCAACAAACTAGGAGGTGTTATTGCATTAGTCCTATCAATCGCCATCCTTTTAATTCTACCTTTCTCTAATAAAAGCAATTTTCGAGGGATGCAATTCTACCCAATCAACCAAATTATATTTTGGTCTCTTCTAGTAATCGTCATCCTTTTGACATGAATTGGGGCTCGACCTGTTGAAGACCCCTATGTTCTAGTTGGGCAAATTCTCACCGTTTTATACTTTCTCTACTATATCTTAAATCCCTTAATATTTAAAATTTGAGATAAATTGTTAAGTTAGTTAAGAAGCTTTACGTTAAGCATATGTTTTGAAAACATGAGACAGAAGTTTAAGTCTTCTATTAACTTACTTTATCCTTAATTATTAAGATTAATATCAGTACTTTAAACTATGCACTAAATCAAAATTGAAGCAAAAAATAATGTTAACCCCCCAAATAAAAATAAGTAATTCAAAGACAATGGGAGAAAACTCTTTCATGCTAAATACATTAATTTGTCATATCGAAAACGAGGGAGAGTCCCTCGAGCCCAAATAAATATAAAAGAAATAAAAGCCAACTTCACAAAAAATAAGAATCTGTGAACATCACACCCTAAAAAGATCACACAAAATAATATACTTATAAATAAAATTCTCGCATACTCTGCTAGAAAAATCAAAGCAAACCCACCTCTTCTATATTCAACGTTAAACCCCGAAACCAGCTCAGACTCGCCTTCAGCAAAATCAAACGGAGTACGGTTTGTCTCCGCCAAACAAGACGCAAATCATCTCAAAGCTAAGGGAAAAGTCAAAAACACAAACCAAATTAATTCTTGATAGTTCAAGAAATTAGAAAGTGTGTAACCTTTCACCAAAAAAACAAAAGACAAAAGAATTAATGCCAAACTAACCTCATAGGAAATTGTCTGAGCTACTGCTCGGAGACCACCTAATAGGGCATAATTGGAATTAGATGACCAACCTGCAATTATAACTGTATAGACTCCTAATCTTGTACACGCTAAGAAAAAAATTAAACCTAAATTAAAAGTATAAAGACCAGTACCATATGGTATAATTATTCATACCAGCAAGGACAGAAATAATCTAAAAACCGGAGAAAAATAATAGGGCAAATAATTTGACAAAACAGGGTAAGTCTGCTCCTTAGTAAAAAGCTTAATAGCATCTCTGAAAGGTTGCGGAATACCAGCAAACCCGACTTTATTCGGACCCTTACGAATCTGAATATACCCTAAAACCTTCCGCTCCAGCAACGTCAAAAAAGCCACCCCTACCAACACGCAAATCACCAAAATCAATCTACTAATTAAAGGAAGCACTGAATCATATATAAACAAGTTCTATCTGTAAAATTGATTTACATAAATGAATTCTAAATTCATTGCACTTATCTGCCAAAATAGAAAATAAATTAATATAAATCACTTCACAAGAAAAAATTTTCCCGATACTTGGTCCTTTCGTACTAAAGCATCACTATTCAATTTAAGGATAGAAACCGACCTGGCTTACACCGGTCTGAACTCAGATCATGTAAGGATCTAAAGGTCGAACAGACCTAAACTTTGAACATCTACACCCAAAATTACCCTTAATCCAACATCGAGGTCGCAACCCTTTTTGTCGATAAGAACTCTCGAAAAAGATTACGCTGTTATCCCTAAGGTAACTTAGTCTTATAATCAATATTAATGGATCAACAATTCATAAATCAATGTAATTAAACTAGAAAGAGTTTTATTTATCTTCTTGTCACCCCAACAAAATATTTATTCACCTATTATAAAAATTTACCTAAACAAATAATAAACTAAAAATATAAAGCTCTATAGGGTCTTCTCGTCCTCTAAACATATTTAAGCCTTTTAACTTAAAAGTTAAATTCTAATCCCATTTACACCGAGACAGTCAGTACCTCGTCCAACCATTCATTCTAGCCTTCAATTAAAAGACTAATGATTATGCTACCTTTGCACGGTCAAAATACCGCGGCCCTTCAAATTTAAATTCAGTGGGCAGGTCAGACTTCAAATTATATTCAAGAAGACATGTTTTTGTTAAACAGGCGAGCACTAATTTGCCTAATTCCTTAATGTAACCTAAGCATTCATTTATAATTACAAACAATTTTTATATACTAATTTTATCATTATTACTAATAACCTAAAGTTAATTAACACATCTCAATACAAAATTTAAACCTAAACAAAATTAAATTTATTAGAAATTAAATTATAACATCCTTTAATAGATGGCTAATTCTAAGCCTACAAAATTTCTAAATATTCAAGTAATTATAAAACCTATCCTGGAGCTTATCCCCCAAAATATTACCTTAAATCAATACACTATTCAAATAAATAAAAAGTACTGATTAAAGCTGAATTAAATTCATTTCTTGAGAAACCAGATATCTTAAAGAACGAATAACGTTTCATTACTAAATGAGTATTTTTAATAATTATTCCACATTAACTAATATACTCATTTAGCTCTCTTCAAATCGGGAAAATACAAATATTCAAACTTTTTTTAATAAACCCTGATACACAAGGTACAACTATAAATTTACTTTTTTAATAATATATTTTCAAACTATTTCAAACAACCTCTCACAATACAATTAACCTACCACAAAAAAAATTTCATCTATATTCTATACACAAACTTAAATTTTTAAAAATAATTTAAATAAAAAAAACTATTAATCAAAATCCCAAAGTAAGCTAAAATTAATCAGAATAAACTGAATTGCACAGTGTATTTTCAGTGTAAATGAAATGCTTAACTAATCAAGCTCTATTCTGACTTTCCAGGTGCACCTTCCGGTACACCTACTATGTTACGACTTATCTCGCCTTAATTAACGAGAGCGACGGGCGATGTGTGCATGTTTTAGAGCTAAAATCAAATTAATTTAATTAAGTCAATTACCATCAAATCCACCTTCAAAAGATTTTTTCAAAGCTTTATCCGTTATAAATAAATTTATTGTAACCCATCACCACTTATCCGTAAGCTACACCTTGACCTGACATCATTTTTAATAAAAATTCAAGAAAATTTAAACCCTCTTAGGACATTCTGACGACGGCGGTATACAAGCTGATAACAAAAATAAGTAAGGTTTAACGTGGATTATCGATTACGGGACAGGTTCCTCTGAAAAGACTAAAACACCGCCAAATTCTTTGAGTTTCAAGAACATAACTATTACTACTCAAGTTTCATCAATTTACATTTAAAATAATAGGGTATCTAATCCTAGTCTACAATTTAAATTTCTCAGCTTCTATATTATTAAAAAAATTATTTAAATTTAAAATTTCACTTAATAAATTTACTATTAATTTTTAAAACCTAACATATAACTACAAACTAATAAGATTTACTTGCCCCCTCCGTGTAACCGCGGCGGCTGGCACGACTTTTGCCGGGACTAAAAAATATTGCTAATTCTAAATTTCTTTAATTAATAATATTAAACACTGCGAATTAAAAGTAAAAAATAAACCATCAAGACTTATTTTAAATCCACGCAAAAACTGACATGTAAAACAAAATTTAAGTAAATTTTCAAGCAAGAATAAAACTTTCAAACCTAGCTCAAAAGAATTAAAAAATTAATTAATTATATTTTTAATTATATAAAGAACGAAAAAAAGTATAACTTATCATAATATACATTGAACCAAACGAATGGAGCTACCAAAAACTTTCTCCCCATAAATTTTGTAATAATGTAATAAAAAAAATCAACTTTTGTACGTAAATAAATAAGAAAAAATTCTTTGGCTAATTTTTCCCTAATTAAATAGTTAAATAAAAGAATTACCCTAAAAATCAACTTTTGTACGTAAATAAATAAGAAAAAATTCTTTGGCTAATTTTTCCCTAATTAAATAGTTAAATAAAAGAATTACCCTAAAAATCAACTTTTGTACGTAAATAAATAATAAATAATTTATTAAATAATAAATAATTTATTAATTAATAAATATAATTATATAAATATTAATTAATAAATAATTTATTATATTTATAATTTTACTTAATTTCCAATTTAATATTTATTAATTAATATTTTCTTTTTATTTCTCTAATAAACATAATATTTATATAGATATGTTTAATTTAAATTAAATACTTATAATATTTTGATTTTTTTTTTACCGACAAGTGCAAACAGACTAATTTCGATTAATTTATTTTTCAAAAAATTTTCAATTTTGTAATTTTCCCAAAAAAATTGAAAATTTTCAAAAAAAATCGGTGAATTAGTGATACTTCAGAAAATCTATCCGGCACATTTTTATAAATACTTATTCTTTCAATCCCTTATTTATGCGGCCCATGCGTATTTAGATTTCCATAAAAGTAAAAAA